CGAATCTTTCCAATGAATTTGATTGGTGTGTATAAGGAAAAATAAGGATCTCTGGTAATTCAAGAGGCGGATTATAATTATTATTCATAATAATGAAGATTTACTGAACAAATGGTCCACTTTCTAACTAGAACTACTATAGTACTCTAACTCAATATAATGATAACGTAGTATTCAGTTAGTTACTTTTTTTATTCTAAATAACAAAAATATCTCTATTTTCTGAATACTATGTACTTTTATGAAAAACCCCAAAGCCCCTTATCGGATTTGAACCGATGACTTACGCCTTACCATGGCGTTACTCTACCACTGAGTTAAAAGGGCTTATTTGATTAAATTTCCCAACGGGTCCTATGTAGATAAAATATCTATATGCACATATATTATATACATAAGTATATGCACTAGACTCATAGTGGCTAGTGGCTTATTTTTAATAATCAAATGGATTTGCCTAGTAAGTCTAGGGTAAATTGTTTTAAGACCGACCCCAATTTATTTTATTGAAATGATTCCTATCAAAGCAAAATTGACTTTATTGATACATAACATGGACAGTTACCAATTCGACATAAAATAAATTTAAAGATATTTCATTGAATCGTGTGATGAAGAGATTCTATTTGTCCCCTTGAACTCAATTTTTATAGAAGATTTTCAATAACTTGTTGATCTCGCTTAATAGATTTATTTTAATATATTTATTGGTTCTTACTTTCCTGGTTTAGTGTGAGATAGAGATAAGGATATCTCGTCTTAACAATGAATGAAAGAAAAAAAATAGAACTGACCCCTCCCATTTATTTTCTGGCGGACCAACCATTCTCTGAAAAAACCCTATCCCTAGTATTCTTTCTAGTACTTTGTATTTCTTTTTTTTTACAAGTCTTTTTTATTCAATTCTCAATTCTAAGGAATATAGATTTCTATACTAGATTTCTATAGAGAATGTCGATTCTAATGAATCGATTCATGAATATGAACGACGAATCAAAAAATTCCATACAATTCTCTGAAAAACGCAAAGATCCCTCATATCTAATCATACCATTCTATTATATTGACAATTTCAAAAAACTGATCATACTATGATCATAGTATGAGGGCAGTTGAGCAAGTTAGCCCCCATCGTCTAGTGGTTTAGGACACCTCTCTTTCACGGAGGCAGCGGGGATTCGAATTCCCCTGGGGGTAGGGTACTACGAAAGGAAGTTGATCATGGATTACCACTAAGCCTAAAATGGATTCTTCCTGGGTCGATGCCCGAGTGGTTAATGGGGACGGACTGTAAATTCGTTGGCAACATGTCTACGCTGGTTCAAATCCAGCTCGGCCCAATAATTCGACAATCTACCATGAGATGGTATAACCCACCTTGTCCTTCAGAAATACCGAATACGAAGCTAAAAAAGAAGAAAATCTTCTGCTAGATCCCTTATTTTCCTGGGATTGTAGTTCAATTGGTCAGAGCACCGCCCTGTCAAGGCGGAAGCTGCGGGTTCGAGCCCCGCCAGTCCCGACGGATCCAATAAATACATCTATTCATTTCACCCTTTCAATGTTCTATGAAAGGGTGTCGGGGGGAATAATTTCATTCCCAAGCAAAAAGGAGTCTTTGTTTCTTTTTTATTTCCTATGTTTTCCGTTTCGCGTTTATTGTTTGTTTAGATTTGTAACTATGTGACTAATCGAAGTGGAACGGCAATCTGATGATCCTTCATCAGAGGATTATCCAAGCAAGACACAAGATAAGTTATAGAAAAAACAAGGAAACAGATAATAAATACAAAGAATTTTGGATTAATTGGTTCAGAAATCCAAATGCTTTTTTGGTATGGATAAAATAACTTCCTATGTTATACTATTCAAGTCTCGACTGACTACGAGTTGATTTGATAGATCAGATATTGTTATTCATGATATTGATCCCATTCAAGATCATCGAGAGGTAATTCATTCATTGAATTTACAGACGAAAGATTTATCATCTCTATGGGATTAAATCCCGAGTTATTACGAAGTAAAAAAACCGATGCGATTATGGAAGTAAATATTCTTGCATTTATTGCTACTGCACTATTCATTCTAGTTCCTACCGCGTTTCTACTTATCATTTATGTAAAAACAGTTAGTCAAAATGATTAATTCAATTGAATTTTCAAATTCATTTGAATAAAACTTTCCTTATGAGTTCTTATCAAAAATTGACGAAGTCAAATGAAAAGGATTCCAATTTCGCGTATTAACTTAAATGAAATGAGCGGACTTTAATCGGCAGTATGCTATTAATTTGATAGTATGGTAAGAAAGAAATAGATGAATCCTTCTTTATACCATACTATCGATCTCTTATTCTATAAAGTTTTAATATAGAATAAAGCTAGATTCTATAGATCAATCTACAACATTCTGTTCATGTAATATATTCTATTAATTTCATATATTGTATGGAATTGACATAACATATTGTATAGAATTGACATAACACCTAATTCTATTTATTTGCTACATCTATTTGTTCCGATCAATCTGAGATAATTCTTATCTTAGAATTATAATTCCTTTTCCTAATAAGGAAGAGGAAACCTCACTCATTTTTAACGCCCAAACCGTGATATGAAAAAAGTTGATAAAGGATAAATCCCCTTTATAAGATTAGAAACCAAGTGATAAATGCCCACTATGTGATTCGTCCGAAGCAAGATCTTATTATTGCATAGTCATAACTACTATAATATCATTTCTCATAGAAAGTTCGTATACACTTAACAAAACCACTTGTTCTTTGAACAGTAAAAAGGAAAAGCAATCAAACAAAAAAAAGGGGTCCGGCCTTCCTCAGTATCCATCTATAAAGATGGTAAGAGTCGATTCCATTGATTGAAATAGAAAATTTCGGAAGGATCTTAGGTTGGAATAAATTTCTAATCATCTGAATCCCCTTCTTTTCGAAATACAAACAGGGAAATCACTCAAATATCTCTTTCTTTGATTGAAAGAGTATGATTCATATCATAGATTACTCTATTTGACTCCACTGAAATTCGAAATTCAGATATTTTTATTTAAAATAGTTCAAAACGCGTTGCAGAACGATCTCTAAAACAGTGATACGGTTTGATTCCTCAACTCAATTTAGTAGTACTTCTAGAGCCCACTTCTTCCCCACACTACGAGTGAAAGGGAAAATGTAAAGATTACCATTAAAGCAGCCCAAGCGAGACTTACTATATCCATGTGAATTATGTCTCCTATCTCGATAAATACAAAGGAATTATTCCTCACTAATAATAGTGGAATCACTGGTGCAGAGTCAAAAAAAGGGGATTTTGACCGAACACTATTGAGAAACCAATCTGATTCTGATTTCGAATCGGGAAAGATTAAACACAAGCAAAATATCCCAAGGGAATGGGAACATGTGAATAATAAGGCCTATCTTTTTTTTGTTGACCCTCGTAAGTAAAAACGGAAAGGGAGAAATCACTATCTAGTACAGACCTCTATTCCCCCTAATCCCTACCCCCTTTCCCGATTATCTCTGAGGGGTAGGGGGCTTGACTAGGGGTTATCAAAAAAGAATCATTTCTTCTTTCTAAAAAAAATCATCCATATCGAATTGAATATTGATTGGATACCCCGGCGTTCATCTTGCAAGTCCGTCATATATAACGAAACTTCCGTCCCTTTCCAAAATTCTAAATGGAATCAGATTTCTTAGCAGGCTCTACAATCTAATTCAAGATCCAGTCATTAGACAGTCCCTTAATAATAGAAGGGAATCATAATGAAAGCTCGCTACTATATAATAATAGATTATATTATAATATTTCCTTGAATCCTAGATGCGAACGAGGATTCACAACCTTTTCTGTTCGAAAAACCTCAGACCAAATGTTTAGAATCAAAGAAAGTATCGACAGTCTCTTTCCTCTGTTTCTACCGGAGAATAATTCTCCGAGTTATATCAGCAGAACAGAAGAAAAGAAGAGATTTCGGGTTTTTTGTTTGATCAGGCGACACCCGGATTTGAACTGGGGAAAAAGGATTTGCAGTCCCCCGCCTTACCACTCGGCCATGTCGCCAAAATGATACAAAAATATTCTCGGATTACTGAATTTTTATTGTACTTGCATTTTTAGTCCTGTTTTCCTTAATCCTTTTCTTAAAATAAGGACCCCCCTTTTTTTTATTTTAATTTCTTTTTGTTTTAGATTTGATCCATTCCTTCGATTGATTCTAGAGTATCTCAAAATCCACAATGCTAAAAACATTCTCTCACTTTTCTATTGAAAAATTACATGTGGATTTTCAGCCAACAAATTGGAACCATTAACTATTGCTTATGCTTACTTCGAATTCATGAACACTTCTGGAGATTTGAATCTCGAAATTGTGTTTTCCTAATAACATACATAAGAAAATACAAATTGAGATAAAACTAATCAGTATTTATTTTTTTTTAATCAAAAAATCATTCTCAATTTCAATTATAACAAAATATATGAGTCTATGTAAACCCCAGAACATAAATCACAGATATCTATTAGTTAGATATGTTGTCGATAGGGAATTATCATAACATTATTCTACTTCATTTTTGCATTGAATAGATATTTTCGTTTGATAAAGCACGACCCGGGATGTACTGAATAGAAGGTACTAAAATAAAAGATAAGTCGGATATTATAGCCATCCACGTACGTGTTTAATAAATGCAACCCTTCTTATACACTTTATACACTTCCAATGGTATTTTACTCAAAAATCAGTAAAGTACAAATATCTCTCTTCTCCGCGAATCATTTTTTGAACAACGAAATTCATCGGTTAAGTGCTCAAAAAAGGGATTCTATATTGTTTCTTATTTTTGTGTCTTTATCTCCCAAATACGGAATCTTTTTATTTTTATCAAATTCGAATATGTAATATTATATAATTTGAATCATTTGATTTTTCTTTTGTCTATACAAAACCCTATAAACCTTAATAGGTCT